CGATCTTTTTTAGGTCTCTACTCACCTCGATGGTTATGTGCCATGATATCCCTTGAAGCATATATGCGATAGATAAGCTCCCGTAACCATGCCATATTCGCTTGCGCTTGCCTGAACAAAATTTCTTTCTCAAAGAAATGGAATGTATAATTCCACAAAAAGTATTTTTTCACGAGGTATAACTAACTATTCCTATATTATCTGTTACGGAATCGACCATGGATCAATTCCCCTTTTCTTCCATTTTTAAGTCTTGAATGCACCCATAATTCTGAGCTTCATGTTCCTCCTCCCAAGATACATGTCAGAGCCGGGGACATCCCAATCAGATTAAATGGGATGACAGTTTCTCAGTCCAAATCTGTCAAATTAAAATTTCGATCAAATCACACATCGCAATATACTAGGCCCTCTAATTCCCTAAGGGGCTTATCTAAAAGATTCGCAATATAACTAGGAAGACGTTTCAAATACCACACATGAGTCACTGGACATGTCAGTTTGATGTATCCCATTTGGTACCTTCGTATCCGAGAATCAACAAATTCCACCCCGCATTCTTCACAAAATTTCGGGTCTTCTTTTTCAGTCCCAATCCCTCGGTAATTTCCACAAGCACAAATCCCACTTTTTATAGGTCCAGAAATTCTTTCACAAAACAATCCATCTTTCTCCGGTTTATTAGTTTTATAATGAAAAGTATAGGGTTTTGTAACCTCTCCAACTATCTCTCCATTGGGTAGAATTTTTTTTGCCCAAGCCCTGATTTGTTGAGGGGAAACTGGTCCAATTTGAAGTTGTTGATGTTTATACTGGTCGATCATAGAATAGAAATTCTGATTCATTGAGATCAAGCTTCCTTCCTATCCATCTGGAAGTTCTTTTCAGATACAAGGAAATGATTCAGTTCCAGGGACAAAGATCGTAGTTCTCGAACGAGCAATCGAAAAGATTCTGGAGCACCCTCTGGGTTAGGTACTGTTGCTCCAATAATCGTAGCACCAAGTACTTCTTGACGAGCTCTAATATGATCAGATTTATAAGTAAGCATCTCTTGTAAAATATGAGCAACACCAAATCCCTCTAGAGCCCAAACTTCCATTTCTCCTACTCTTTGTCCCCCTTGTTTGGCCCTCCCTCTAAGGGGTTGTTGTGTAACAAGTGCGTAATGCCCACTGGAACGTCCATGGATTTTATCATCAACTTGATGAATTAATTTTAGGATATAGGACTTTCCTATTAAAACAGGTTGTTCAAAAAGATCTCCTGTTCTTCCATCAAATATTCTGCTTTTTCCCGGGTATTCGGGTTCAAATACCCATGGATTTCTTGTTTTCTTACTGGCTTCATATAATTCAGAAAACACTAGTTTTCTTGAGGCCTCTTGCTCATATCTCTCATCAAAGGGTCCTATTCTATAATGTTTATTTAGCAGATCCCCCGCTAACCCGAGCGAACATTCAAATATCTGTCCCACATTCATTCGTGAGGGAACTCCTAATGGGTTGAATACCATATCAACAGGCGTTCCATCTTGCAAATAGGGCATACTTTGTCTAGACAAAATCTTAGAAATTATACCCTTATTCCCATGCCTTCCAGCTACTTTATCACCTACTTTGATTTCACGTTTCTGTGAAATATATACACAAATCCTTTCTGGATTAGAATTGGAAACCCCCTTTCTATGGATCCATCTCACATCAATAACTCGACCCCTTCCCCCTATAGGTAGTCTTAGAGAAGTTTCTTTTGAAGTGAATACCTGAATGCCAAGTATAGCTCGTAATAATCTATCCTCCGGGGCATATGACGATTCGCTCGCTGCCTGAGGTGTTAATTTACCTACTAAGATATCACCTGTTTCTATCCAAGATCCCAGCATCACAATTCCATTTCTGTCTAAATTTCGGAGTAAACGAGCCTCTAAATGCGGGATCTCCTTAGTGATTCTTTCAGGACCTTGGCTTGTTACATGAGTCTGAATTTCATATTTCCGGATGTGAAAAGAAGTATAAATCTCTTCATAGACCAGACGTTCGCTAATTAGTACTGCGTCTTCAAAATTGTAACCTTCCCATGGCATATAAGCTACTAATACATTTTTTCCTAAAGCGAGTTCCCCACCAGCTGTAGCCGCACCGCCTGCTAGGATTTGTCCCTTTTTAATGTATTTACCCCGCTGAACCTGAGTTTTTTGATGCATACAAGTATTTTTGTTGGAACGTTGATACATAACTAATGGAATGCTTAGAGTATCCCCATTACTTGAGAAAATGATCTTTTGAGTATCAGTAGAAATGATTTTTCCCTTGCGTTCGGCTATAGCCGAAATCCCCGAATCTAGAGCCGTTTGGCCTTCCAACCCAGTTCCAACAATGCACTTCTCGGATCGAGAAAGGGGAACTGCTTGGCGCTGCATATTAGAACTCATTAAAGCTCGATTAGCATCATTATGCTCGATAAAAGGAATGAGCGAAGCTCCAATAGAAAAATATTGGAAAGGAAAAATGCTTCTAAGATGAATTTCTTCCCATGCAATAGTCAGGAATTCTTGACGATATCGAGCTGGAACAACCTGTTGTTCTTGAATACCCCGATTCAAGGCCAAAGAATTTCCTGCTGCTACCATAGAATATTCATCTCTATTTGGTGATAAATAAACCGTCTGTGCCTCTTTTGATCTCTCAGATAATTCATAAAACGGACTCTCTATAGATCCCCAATAACCAACCTTCACATGAATAGCTAATGATCCAATAAGTCCAACATTGATTCCTTCGGACGTGTCAATTGGACAAATACGTCCATAGTGACTCGGGTGGATATCTCGTATCCGAAAACTAGCAGTTCGCCCCGTCAATCCTCCAGGACCCAAATAACTCCATTTTCGCCCATGAACAATTTGTGTCAACGGATTAGTTCGATCCAAAACTTGAGATAAAGGATGTAGGCCAAAAAACGATTCATAAGTAGTTGTTAATGAAGTTGAAGTTACCAAATTTTGAGGAGTCGGTATCAATTTATGCCTGATTGCTCCACATATAGTTCCTCGAACCGTATTTTCTAAACGAACAAGAGCCAATCCGAATTGATCCTGTAATAGATCTGCTACAGAACGAATACGTTTATTTTTCAAGTGATTCATATCGTCAAGTGTACCCATTCCCAATTTCATTTCAATCAAATGATCCACAGCAGCCAATAGATCTCGTGGTAACAAAAATGTATTGTTTTGGGGTATATCAAGATTAAGTCTCCGGTTCATATTTCGTCGACCAATCTTTCCTAATTCACATCTTTGTTGAAAAAATTTCTTTTGTAAATCCTTGCATAAGGACTCAGAAAATACCGGATCTCCCCCTACACAGGCAAATTGTTGATAAAACTCCAAAATAGCATTTTCTTTTGACCCAATCTTTTTTTTATCTTTATCATTCGGGAAAGACAAGAAAATTTCAGGGTAACAAACATTATCTAGAATTTCTCTTATATTTGAACCCATAGCTGATGATAGAACTAGAATAGATATTTTTTGTTTTCTACTTACACGGGCCCATATCCTTGCTTTTCTATCAATTTCTAATTCCGACCTTCCCCCCCAATCCGATATTATAGTACTGGTATAGACAGAAATTCTTCCATTATGTTCCAATTCTGAACGGTAGTAAATACCGGGACTTTGCAATATTTGGTTGATCACAATTCGGTATATTCCATTTACTATAGAGGTTCCAAAAGAATTCATTATAGGGATGTTTCCAATAAAAACGGTTTGTTCTTGCATACTTCTACCGGTTTTCCAAATTAAGACCGCGGGTACATATAATTCAGAAGAATATGTGAGTGATTCATACACAGCATCTCTTTCTTTTATCAAGGGCTCTACCAATTGATATGTTTCCGCAAATAATTGAAATTCAATTTCTTGATCTCTATCTTCAATTTTTTGAAACTTATGAAATTCTTCCGTCAAGCCCTGATTAATGAACCTACAAAATCCCTCAAATTGTATCTGACTAAATCCAGGTATTGTGGACATTCCCTCATTTCCATTCTGGAACATCTTAATCTGAAGTTTCCTCTTTATTGAAAAAATCCCATTATTGGCTTGGCTCACTATTCATCGAACCCTACCGATTGATCTAGCAATGATGGAATGGATATTCTGTTTACTGAATCACATAAAATTTTAGTCAACTCCATCCATATATATCATAAGTATGAACGGAAACAAGACAGAGAAATGGAGGGCATTTTCAATGCAAGTTTGAATTTGAGCTTAAGTCAGGTACAAATAGAAAGAAATGGAAATTGATAAAGCATTCCTGGGAAAAATTCTGTCACTTAGGCTGATGGAGTCTTTTATCGGATATCACAAAATTGATCCAATTTCTACCTAATTCTTTTATTATGATATTATGATCAGGGTACAAAAAAAGAAAAAATCAATGAATTAAGGATTCAATCTGCTCTCTATGAATGAGATAAAAACAAAAACAGAAGAATCAGGAACAGCATAGAGTTTCCCTTTTTTTAGCACACGCAATTGAATGTTCAAAAAGAAATTCGCAAATCTTTTTTTGGTAGTAGAATTTTTAAAATACAATGGAATTGCGTACGTATATAGTCATAGGAGTAATCTTTAGGAAGTACATGCCAATATAGCTATCTAGCTATTCGTATATCACATCTTTTATCATAATTGAACTTGGTAGGTTAAGGTCGCAATCTATCATAATGTCTATCTCCTATTCATATTCAATGAACTATTCAAGCACGATGATCCTATATAGGGATATGTGCATAAGAAATAGATCCGGGCTCGGTATCCACGTATCAAAATTTCTGTTCTGGAGTTTACACTGTTCTGGGGTTTACATATACACATATAATTTCTTATAATTAGAATTGATAATTTTTAGTCGTAAATCAATTGGATTTTGCATCCATTAAGGTAATACAATTTGCATCCATTCAGGTAATACAAATGGAGATATAAAATGAAGAGCTGCTCGCTAATTCAAAGTAAGAAAAGTAAGTAAGAGTAAAGAGTAATAAGTAAATAGTTAATGAAGTAAAGAGTGAATTATTCTAAAATGCCCTGCATTTTACAGTCTGTGACTGGGGCCGGGAATCTTTTCACTTTTCTATAGATTCGATATATCTATAGAAAAGTGAAAAGAGAAGGTAAGTTTTTAAGCAACGCATGTTTTGAGATAAAATCAATCGAAGAAAAGAATAGAAAAAGGATCCCATAAAAAAGAGGAATTCTTTTTTGGAAAAGGATAAGTACAATGCAATGGGATTCAAGATCCAAAAATAAAAGAAATTAAGAAAGTAAAAAATGAAAAGAAAAACAAAATAAGGAGAGGAATAGAAATAGAATATAGAAGATAAGTATAAGAATATCTAATTTCTTTCTTTATCCATGATCCATTTTAGATGGAATTTGGCGGCATGGCCAAGTGGTAAGGCGGGGGACTGCAAATCCTTTATCCCCAGTTCGAATCTGGGTGTCGCCTGATCAACAAAAAAAGACTTGGAATTTATTAGAATCCTGTTGATCGAACTTGACGAATTCTTGCCCCGCAAAAACATAGGCAAGGACTAGGTCGTCTGTCGATACTTGATTTCGAGAACCCGTAGGGCCTATAAAAAAAAGACTGTCATCTCTTTTCTCAAAATCTGAGTTCTGAGTGTGGCTCAAAAAGGTACCAATAAATCTGAAGCAACCCAATTTTATTAATGATTGGTTTGGGCTATTCTGAATTGAATCAAATAAAAGAAAGAGTGAGAATTCATTCTGGGCATCAGAACACTATGAAAGTAATAAGTCGGAAATCTTGGTATCCAAAGGTTCCTAAGAGACACTCCATTTTGGCTACTAAGGTTAAAGAAATAATTCTAAAAAATACTCTAAAGACTCCCTTCTTATTTTACACTAGAACTTTCTTAATATTGAGGTAGTGTCTACTAACTCTGTTTGCGATGAAATTAGAGTGGATAGTCTGATGGTAAATTCATTTCATAATTGTGGCAAAGAACTGAAGATACTTTCTTTGTATCCAGACTCACTAGAGGCTCTGAGTGCTGTTCCTGAATTTAATCAGAATGGTTGAATGGCTCTTCTTTCTATTTGTATATTTTCTTTCTTTTTTTTCCAATTCTTTCTATTTCAATAGAATTCTAGGAACTTTTTATGAGCGGATTTATTGAATTGTTTCATAAATAGGCGTAAGTAAGAATCCTATTTTGACTCTGCACCATTGATTCCACTATGATTATGAATCAATAATGGAATAATTCCTTCATTTCATAGAGATAGGGGACATCATTCGCATGGATATAGTAAGTCTCGCTTGGGCTGCTTTAATGGTAGTGTTTACATTTTCTCTTTCACTTGTAGTATGGGGAAGGAGTGGGCTTTAAAACTAGGAATATTACTAATTTAGTACTTTACTGAAAAATCTACTTGTATCAATTGTGATCGTTTTGCGAAAGCTGAAAAAAAAACTTGACTTGCTTTAGTTTATCTATCTATTATTTCTTAGATATTAGATATATCTTATATATTCTTATATATTAGTAGTATTCTATTAGTATTAGATTTTGAGATTTCTCTTTTTTCTTTAATCCTCTATTAAATAGTTTTCTTTTCTTTTCTTAATCCATAAGTATAAGAAGAGATATAAAAAATCAGGAATTCAAGCAGTTGGGCTTGCAATTCTTTTGGATTGATCGAAATGCATACAAATGGGTGTAGATAAAAAAGAGAAAATTTGAGTGCTATTTCATTTTGATGTACATCTACTAGATATTATTACTTAGATATCTATTGTCAATTGATCTATATAAGAGAAAGCTTCTTTCTGTATACAATACAACTTTATGTTTTATGTACTAATAATATGAATGAATCTGAAATATTCTACAATATTCAATTGTAATGAATCTGAAATATTCTACAATATTCAATTGTATAGTGTGGTAGAAAGAGCTATATGCTATATATAGCTCTTTCTACCACACTATCTCAGATCCACATTTAATTTAAGACTTAAATAGAGTTTTCAACCCTTTCATTTCTTCAATCATTGATAAAAATGAATAATTCAAGTTTCATTCAAATTAATCATTTTGACTGACTGTTTTGACGTATATGATAAGTAAAAAGGCAGTAGGAACTAAAATGAACAGCGTAGTAGCAATAAGCGCAAGAATATTGACTTCCATAATCTCTTTGTTTTCTTCTTTCACAATAATTCGGGATAGAATCCCATTCCCATAGAGATGATAAAGTGGACTCCTATTAATTCAAAGGTATGAATTGCATCTTGATGATACTAACAATATTCTTAATAACAATATCAAATCGATTTATCGTCGCGAATTGAATAGTATAACATAGGAAGATCTTTTATCCATATTCAATCTAAATTAAATAGAAAGAAATAAAAATAGGATTCTTTCTTGTTAGTGGATCAGAAATCCCATTTC